GGGAGAAGTAATTTAATCGTTCGAATTTTTTTCTTATTTTATTAGTAGTCTTATAGTAGTCTTAGATTTTGCATTTTGATGAGCCTCGTTTTGAGGAATTCATGGAATAATGAATTAAGGAAGAAAAAAGAATAAAAACAAGGAGACATAACATAAAAAAAAGAATAGATAAGACGATATGCGCCCTCCCCCTACATATTTAACCTCTTCTCCTATACAAAAACCAGCAAGACCTACTCCATTGATAATTCCATCAATAACACCTTTATCAAAAAAATGCGTTAGTTCCGCGGATCTTCTTATACCCCGGATAAAGATCCTAGTATAGAAAACATCTATATAACCCCGATTATAGGACCAGCTGTATACCTTTTTCTTTACTTGATCCCAAAAAAACTTTTGGGTATTCCCTTTTACAAGGGAATTTTTAAAATTCAAATTCTGAAAAAAAGAATAAGCGGATCCATAGCATATATATGCTATGAATAGACCAAAAATAGCTAAACTTACAGAAGAAATTGCATTAGTGATAAATTCATATGAATTTATGGAAGAATTAGAACTTTCGCTTATTGAAGGGGCTAGCCACTTTGATAATATGGTTAACTCCAATGTTCCATTATCCATTACTCCATTATCAAAATGGATTCCTATGGATCCAATGAACAAAGTAAAAAGCAGTAATATAAGAAGAGGAAATAACATAGTATTTCCAGTTTCGCGAGGATAGACAAAAGTATTTTTAGCTCCAAAGGAAGTACTAGTACTAAAGAATCTTATCCCATTTCTTGTATTACGAGGAATTTGGGGTATATTTTGTGAAAAAAAAGAAACTCCACTCTTCATTGTTGATAAAACAAAATCTCTATTGACTCCTTTTGATATACTTTTTCCCCATAACGATATTGAATATAACGAACCTTCTCTAGTACTACTATAATTTTGAAAATGAACACGCAAATACCCATCAAAAGTAAGTAAATATATTCGAAACATATAAAATGCAGTTAATCCTGCAGTAAAAGAAGCTATTATTCCAAAAAAAGGTGAATACAACCAACTATTACTAAGGATTTCGTCTTTGGACCAGAAGCAAGCAAGCGGTGGAATACCACAAAGAGAAAGTGTACCCAATAAAAAAGTAGTTCTTGTAATAGGAACATATTTTTTTAAACCCCCCATAAGAACCATATTCTGACTTTTATCTGGTGAATATCCAACAAGAGGTTCCATTGAATGAATAACGGACCCGGATCCCAAGAACAATAAAGCTTTCGAATAAGCATGAGTGATCAAATGGAATAAAGCTGCTTGATAAGAACCTATACCTAGAGCTAACATCATATAACCCAATTGAGACATTGTAGAATAGGCTAAGCTTCTTTTAATATCTCTCTGAGCAAGAGCTAAAGTCGCTCCTAAGAAAAGTGTTATTGTACCTACTAAGGAAATAAAACTCATTATCAAAGGTAGGGATATGAAAAGAGGAAGAAGTCGAGCTACAAGAAAAATCCCCGCAGCAACCATAGTTGCTGCGTGTATAAGAGCCGAAATGGGAGTGGGCCCTTCCATAGCATCGGGCAACCATACGTGAAGAGGGAATTGTGCAGATTTTGCAACTGCACCAAGAAATAATAAAAAAGCACAAAAAGTAGTAAGTAATGAATTAATATCATTATTAGGAATCCAGTTATTAGCTATTTTGAACAAATCCCGAAACTCTAAACTGCCTGTTACCCAAAAAAAACCTAAAATTCCTAATAACAAACCAAAATCCCCTACACGATTAGTTACAAAAGCTTTTTGACAAGCACTCGCTGCAATTGGTCGTGTAAACCAAAAGCCTATTAATAAATAGGAACACATTCCCACAAGTTCCCAAAAAAAATAAATTTGTATCAAATTGGAACTAGTAACCAATCCCAACATGGAAGTAGTAAAAAAACTTATATAAATGAAAAATCTCAAATATGCCTCATCGTGAGACATATAATCGTCACTATAAATAAGAACCAAGATTCCTACAGTAGTAATTAGTATTAACATAATAGAAGTAAGGGGGTCGATCAAGTATCCAAATTCTAAGGAAAAATCATTATTTATGGTCCAAGACCATAGATATTGATAGATGGAACTCCCTTTTATTTGTTGAATAGACAGGTGAACTGAGAATACCAGAGCTATACTTAAGAGTAAAACACTAGGAAAAGCCCATATGCGACGAAGATTTTTTGTTGCTGTCGGAATAAGAAAAAGCCCAAACCCCATTGACATAATAAGTGGAAGTGGGAGAAGAGGGATTACCCAGGCATATTGATATGTATGTTCCATAAGAAAAGAAATAGCAATTTTTAGTTGAAATTTATAGTTCTTTTTTTTTTTTCTATAAAATTGTTTCCGATTCACCAAACCTATTCTTATTTCTTTCTGAAGGAATTAAAAAATAAGAATAAGAAAAAATACTGGAATTCTTATTTTTAAAAAATTTGTCTCATTAAAATATTCAAAAATTTAGAATGGATTTAATTGCTTAAATTCAAAAAGTTAATCAAAGAATTTCGTTATTTAGTTATTAAATAAAAAAGATATTTATTAAAATACAAAAAAAGATTGAATCAATTTACTTTCTATTCCTCTTCTTTTTTTTTTTCTGTTAAAATGAAATAGTTCTCTTATTTCGTAACTGATTGATTGAATTTCATTCAGTTCTATTAGAATTTTATATTATGGGAAATTCTACAATATTCTTTACTTCATATAAAATGGAAATTCTAATTACTAGAATTATCCAAGTTTTAGAATGTCTTGTTTAAGAGACTAATTATTTTTTGATTTTGACTGGAATTCAATTCTTGAATAGCTTCTTAACTTAATTAACTATTTGAATTTTACCCTGGTTTTATCTCCCCATATTATATGAGGGCTTATGCCTCATATCTTAGATTTATATATGGAGTATATTTGATATATAAATTGATTTTAATAGAAAACCCTTGTCTATAATATATCTTTGTATTTATTGTATATTATTAAAACAAAGTCTAAAATATATATGAAAAATACGCAAAAAACTCTTGTCTTATCCACATTAGACAAAATGAAGTAAAAAATAATTTCAAATTTCATTATCTTTCAGTATCTAAGTATAAATACTAAGAAAAAACAGAAAGAAGGATTGATTTGCGGCAATAGATGTCTTTCACATACAACTAGAAAAAACAAATTCCCCCTTAAAATGGCAGTTCCAAAAAAGCGTACTTCGATGTCAAAAAAGCGTATTCGTAAAAATATTTGGAAGAAAAAAACTTATTTTTCCATAGTACAATCTTATTCCTTAGCAAAATCAAGAGCATTTTTGAACGGCAACGAGCATTCAAAACCAAAAGGTTTTTCTGGGTAACAAACAAATAATCAGGTTTTTGAATAATCTGAATTGACCGGTCTCAAAGAAATTCCAATTATTTCATATGAATGAATAATTTGGATTAATTAATAAATGTACTTTTATGTGTCGAATTCCTGGGTACAATATCCTTAGAACTAATCCCTCTGTTATTCTGTTATATAGAACAAAAGTTTTGGTATATTGCGTCCTCAGTATTCTTTTTTGCTATCAAATCAAAGAACTTTTGATAATAGAATCCTCCCTTTTTTTTTTTTTGAGGATTCCATTATCAAAAGTAGAGTATTCTTATAATAGGATTTATAATTTCTACCTATCTTATCCAAAATTATTGGTTTAGGACCGGTAAATCATATTAATAAGTTTTGACTTTAGAAACTTTTCTAAATACAAAACTCTTTTCTTTGGATTTAATGATGAAATTAAAATTTTCCTAAATTCTATCGATTCTCCCAATCTCGACGATTCGAGATAAAATAACTATTATTCTTTTAAGTTAACTATTATTTCAGCTTAGCCGCCATGGTGAAATTGGTAGACACGCTGCTCTTAGGAAGCAGTGCTCAAGCATCTCGGTTCGAGTCCGAGTGGCGGCATTCTCGAAAAAGAATACAATAGATTAGAAAATGGATTCAATTCGAAATTTCCAATTTTGTAATGGGACCTTCTCCTTATGCTATTCGCAACTTTAGAACATATACTAACTCATATCTCTTTCTCAACTATTTTAATTGTGATTACGATTCATTTGATAACCTTATTAGTTCGTGAACTTAGGGGATTGGGTGATTCCTCAGAAAAAGGAATGATAGCTGTTTTTTTCTCTATAACAGGATTCTTAGTTTCTCGTTGGGTTTCTTCGGGACATTTTCCATTAAGTAATTTATATGAGTCATTGATCTTCCTTTCATGGGCTCTGTATATTCTTCATACTATTCCTAAGATACAGAACTCTAAAAATGATTTAAGCGCAATAATTACGCCAAGTACTATTTTAACGCAAGGCTTTGCCACATCAGGTCTTTTAACTGACATGCATCAATCTACAATACTAGTACCTGCTCTCCAATCTCAGTGGTTAATGATGCATGTCAGTATGATGTTACTAAGCTATGCAACTCTTTTGTGCGGATCCTTATTATCCTCTGCTCTTCTAATCATTAGATTTCGAAAAAATTTTGATTTTTTTTCTAAAAATAGTGAGATTGAATATTTCTATGCAAAAAGAAGTGCCTTAAAAAACACCCCTTTTCCTTCATTTCCAAATTATTACAAATACCAATTAACTGCGCGTTTGGATTCTTGGAGTTATCGTGTTATTAGTCTAGGGTTTACCTTTTTAACCATAGGTATTCTTTGTGGAGCAGTATGGGCTAATGAGGCGTGGGGATCCTATTGGAATTGGGATCCTAAGGAAACTTGGGCATTTATTACCTGGACCATATTTGCAATTTATTTACATAGTAGAACAAATCCAAATTGGAAGGGTACGAATTCCGCATTTATAGCTTCGATAGGATTTCTTATAATTTGGATCTGCTATTTTGGTATCAATCTTTTAGGAATAGGTTTACATAGTTATGGTTCATTTACATTACCATCTAAATGATTACATAACATAAAACATTCATTTTATGAATGCTTTTTCCCATTTTTGTTTGATTTGCGAACCCCTTTGAAAAGACGTTCAAAGGGGTTCGCAAAAATTCGAAATAGATCTAATTAGACTTTTTTACTTTTTTCGGAATTTTTTGGTTTTTCCATTATGAAATATAGAGCAGAGCCAACTAGTTAAAAAAAATATTATTTAGGATAATAATTGGATAAGAGAGCTTCTACCGTGTCAACGGATAGCGAGAGAACAAAATCTGGATAAATACCAATTCCTATTACTGGTAAAAAGATACAGATTAAAATAAAGAGTTCTCGTGGTCCAGAATCCACAAAATTTTCGTTTGGAACATGAAATAACTTGTATCCATAGAACATCTGTCGTAACATAGATAATAAATAAATAGGAGTTAATATCATTCCAATTGCCATTACAAAAGTAATTAGCATTTTGGGGATTAACAGAAATTTTGGACTAGTAATTAGTCCAAAAAATACTACTAATTCTGCAACAAAACCGCTCATTCCTGGTAAGGCAAGAGAAGCCATTGAAAAGCTACTAAACATAGTAAACATTTTTGGCATCGGTATAGATATCCCTCCCAGTTCTTCGAGATAAACAAGACGCATTCTATCACAAGCCGTTCCTGCTAAGAAAAATAGTGTAGCACCGATAAATCCATGGGATAATATTTGCAAAATAGCTCCATTTAGTCCAATGTTGGTTATGGAACCAATTCCTATAATTATGAAACCCATGTGAGATACGGAGGAGTAGGCTATTCTTTTTTTGAAATTTCGTTGACCAAGAGAAGTTGAAGCTGCATAGATTATTTGCACGGCTCCTATTATTACCAACCAAGGGGAAAATAGATAATGAGCATGAGGTAACAATTCCATATTGATCCGAATCAATCCGTATGCCCCCATCTTTAATAAGATTCCCGCCAAAAGCATACATGTGCTGTAATGTGCTTCCCCGTGAGTATCTGGTAACCACGTATGTAGAGGTATAATCGGCAATTTGACAGCATAAGCAATAAGGAAGCCAAAATAAAGTAGTATTTCCAATGTTGCTGGGTATGATTGATTAATCAATCGTTCCAAGTCTAATGTTGGTTCGTTAGAACCATATAAGCCCATACCCAGAACTCCGATTAAGAAAAAAATGGAACCGCCTGCAGTATACAAAATAAACTTGGTAGCTGAATATAGACGCCTTTTCCCCCCCCACATGGATAAAAGTAAATAAACAGGAATTAATTCGAACTCCCACATGATAAAAAAAAGTAAAAGGTCTCGTGAAGAAAATAATCCTATTTGACCGCTATACATTGCTAGCATCAGGAAATAGAATAATCGAGAATTCTTGGTAATTGGCCAAGCCGCTAAAGTAGCTAAAGTAGTGATAAATCCTGTCAATAAAATAGATCCTAATGAAAGTCCATCGATTCCCAATCTCCAGTGGAAATCAAAAACATCTATCCATTTAGAATCCTCCCTTAATTGCATTAAGGGATCCTCTAATTGGAAATGATAACAGAATGCATAAGTCATTAGAAGGAATTCTAATAAACAAATAGATATAGTATACCACCTAACGATTTTGTTTCCTTTATGGGGTAAAAGGAAAATAAATGAACCTGCAAATATCGGCAAAACGACAAGTATTGTTAACCAAGGAAAATAACTCATGATAAAGTAATAAAGACAAGATACATTTTGACCAGAAAAGCCCATGCTCAATTATTTTGAGCACAGGCTTCTTCGGTAAAGAGGAATCAGACGATTCAAGTGGAGTTTTTTGTAACGTATCAATAAGATAGAGCCATGCTGCGGGTTGTTTCAGGCCCTAAATAAACGCGGACACTTAAAAAATCTGTTGGGCAGGCTGATTCACATCTCTTACAACCCACACAATCTTCGGTTCTCGGCGCAGAAGCAATTTGCTTGGCTTTACATCCATCCCAAGGTATCATTTCTAATACATCTGTTGGACAAGCTCGTACACATTGAGTGCATCCTATACATGTATCATAAATTTTTACAGAATGTGACATTGGATCTAGAAATTTTCCTTTTCAACATAACAATTTTCGATCTGGTAAAAATGAAATTACTACGATATAAGCTATATGTATTGTAGACACCAGACGAACCAATGGTTTATCCAAACTTTAATAAATAATGCAATATATTTCTTAATCTGTTTGTGAGAAAGCGTGAAAAGAACCAATAGACTTGAATTTAAGGCTTCAACAGTCATAATTATACGAATTCTACATACTAATTCAAATTAGCCAATAAATTGGCTATTATCTTTGCAATATAAATTATTGCAATTCGAATATTGCAATATCAATCAATTGCAAAAATGTAAAATTCAATAAATAAAAAAGAATACTCTGAAATAACCTACTTCAAAAATGGGTATTCTCAAATAAAAATAAGAAAAGAAGACTCAATTTTATTAATCTTATCTTAATGTTCCATATTATTATATATGCTATGCGCCTTTGTTTAGAGAATTCTATATCTAATTATTCAAAAAATTCGATTGATTGATACGAGTTGATTTCCTGTTACGATGGATGGAAGAAAGAATGGATAGTCCAATAGCTGCTTCAGCCGCTGCAAGGGCTATAACAAAAATTGCGAAAATGTCTCCTTTTAATTGGCGACTATCAAATAGAGCAGAAAATGTTACGAGATTTAGATTAATTGAATTCAGTATAAGTTCAAGACATATTAGAGCTCTAACCATGTTTCGGCTTGTAATCAACCCATAGATACCAATCGAAAATAAATAGACACTCAAAAAAAGTACATGCTCAAACATCATTAACTAACTCCTTATCAATCTCGATTCATTTCAATATGAGGACAAGAATTGAACCGATTCAATTAATTAGAATAGAACAATTACGCAACAAAAGAGAAAAGAAAGTATTTGTTGTGTTGACAGTAGATGTATTTTACTAAATCAAAATTGTTTTATTCTTTAGTTATTTTTTTAATTTGAAATTCTAAGAATTTTTTATTGTCGAGCCATAGTAATTGCACCTATTAAAGAAACTAGAAGAATTAGGGAAATGAGTTCAAATGGAAGATAAAAATCGGTTGCTAAATGAATCCCAATTTGTTGAACGTTATTTATGAGACCCTGTTCTACTATTTGGTTTGATCTTGTAGTCCAAAGAATTCCATACCATGACGTATCTGAGATAGTAGTCATTAGTGAAAAAGGAATAGTTATAGAAACGAGTGAAGTAAACCCGTCTCCAATAGTCCAAAAATTCTTATCTTTAGACCACTCTGAGCCATTTACAAACATTACAGCAAATATGATCAAGACATTTATGGCTCCCACATAAATAAGAAGTTGTGCGACAGCTACAAAGTAGGAATTCAATAAAAAATAGAATAAGGATATACAAACAAGAACTAATCCCAGCGAAAAGGCAGAATAAATTGGGTTGGTAAGTAATACTACTCCTAGACCCCCTAGTAGAAGAACAAATCCCCCAAATAGCACAAGAATCTCATGTATTGGTCCAGGTAAAGCCATTATGGATAAGAAGAAATTAATAGTATAAAATTTTTCATGAACTGATTAAAACTAAAAGATTCAAGGAAGGAAAAAGGGATTAGGATATTTATATATAAATTGTATAGTTAGAAATCACATCATGAAAATCTACTCTCATTTAATAAGCAGTAGTTATTCTTTTTTCTTTATAGTTTATAGTTAGTAAAAAACTATTGGATTTTTCTAACAAAAAAATCCGAGTACCTAGTAATCAGTAATCGTTCTTGAATTCGAAGATTTTTCTTCGTCTATTTTACTTTGAGGAGAATTCCTAATTGTTTGAATTGTGTAATCTCCCATTATGGAGACTGGTAACCGACTCAAAGCAATTTGATTGTAATTCAATTCATGGCGATCATAAGTAGAAAGTTCATATTCTTCAGTCATTGATAGACAGTTTGTCGGACAATATTCAACACAGTTACCACAAAATATACAAACTCCGAAATCAATACTATAATTAAGCAATTGTTTCTTTTTAATATCCTTTTCAAATTTCCAATCCACAAGAGGTAAATCTATTGGACATACACGAACACATACTTCACAAGCAATACATTTATCAAATTCAAAGTGTATTCGCCCCCGGAAACGCTCTGGTGTAATTGATTTTTCATAAGGGTAGTGAATCGTTACAGGTAAACGATTTGTGTGGGATAAGGTAATTATGAAACCTTGACCAATGTATCTTGCGGCACGTATTGTTTGTTGACCATAACTAATGAACCCAGTTATCATAGGGAACATATTCTAAATATCTATGAAAAAGGTATGTTTCTTTCTCTTGTTTGCGAGAATTTTAGTGTTGAAGATATTCTTACTGTTATTGTATTATCTTATTTATAGTGAAACCAGTTGGGAAGAAGTTGTTAATAAGAGATTGCCCAGGGAAATAGGTAAAAGAAATTTCCATCCAAGATTTAATAACTGATCCATTCTCATACGGGGTAAAGTCCATCTTATTGTGATAGAAATGAAGAGAAATAAAAAAGCTTTAGTTAATGTAATAAGGATACCCATTATGATTTCCAAAATTGTATTCATTTGGAAAAAACCAAAAAAGGATATATAGGGAATAGAAAAATTCCACCCGCCTAGGTAGAGAACAGTTACAAATAAAGAGGAAACTAATAAATTTAGATAAGAAGCAAGATAAAATAAACCATATTTAATACCGGAATATTCGGTTTGATAACCCGCTACTAATTCTTCCTCCGCTTCTGGTAAATCAAAGGGTAATCTTTCACATTCTGCCAAAGAAGAAATTAAAAAAACTAGAAAACCTATAGGCTGGCGCCAAAGATTCCACCCAAAAAAACCATATTTTGACTGTGCTTCAACTATATCAACTGTACTTGAACTGTTAGATAATCATAGTCGATGATAACATCACAGCTCCCACCGCTATTCCAAAACCGTACATGAAACCTTAGCTTCATACGGCTCCTCTATGATCAGAAAAAAGGATTATTTCTTTTCGATCTTATCCCTCGGGTGTAGATCGAATTGGGTAAGATAAAATTGATTGTAAAGTCCTAAATTAGACCAAAGCAATTCCGTCTGCTAAAATAATAAAAAAGCGCTTCCGAATTGATCTTATCCTTTATATAATAAAATGACAGTTTTTTCTTGTTCAGTAATAACTTAATATGGGAATAAAACACTCGTTATAGCAATTAATAAATGAAAAGAATTGGATATTAGTTCAGAACGAACTCAATTCTGTATGAATATATAAAAGAAAGAATAAATAAAGATCTTTTTTTTTATATTGTATTGCATTACATATCTTTTGTCCTATTCTTCTTTCCCGGGTAAGGGGGTACTTAAAAAGAAAAAAGAAATAAAGGGTTAATTCGTTCTTGATAGCTATTTCCTTAACAAGTGAATCGGAATATACTCTGGATCGGAATCCGAAGAAAGTACTACTTGATCATTTCCACGAATTTCAAGTCCTTATTATGATTCCTTTTATGAGGAAAAATTTCTAATGATTTTTTTTCTCTCATTACTAATCCTTTATGTACTTTAGTGTTCCTAATCCCTCACTAACTTTTTATAGATTCGTTTATATGGTTATAAGTTCTAGTAATAACTAGAAATATTCGAGTAATGGAATTCCATATTGGGAATCTTTTATTCTTGCCCGCTTCAAGATATGATGACTAATCAAACAATCTCAATCTTGGGGTAAAGAGTTTATACTACTTATGTTTGCTTCAACTTTTCTTGTACGTAGTAAATGAGATTGTTTATTTTTACTACAAATTAATAAGCTGTTTTGTTTCACTCATATAGCTATCTAGTTTAACTTATCGACCTGCATACAGAATAAGAAAAGGAAGATAAGTATTCAATGGATTTTAGAGGAAAAGCTCTTTTTTAACGAATCACACGTAGAGATATTGCTAGTACACAAAAAGTTAATGGTATTTCATAACTAATAGATTGAGCAGCTGCTCGTAAACCACCTGAAAAAGAATATTTATTATTTGAGCTATATCCTGCCATAAGAAGACCAATAGGAGCAATACTTGAAATGGCAATCCATAAAAAAACACCAATACTAAGATCAGCTAAAACAAAATGATATCCAAAGGGGATAACTAAAAAACTTAATAAAACGGATATGACTGCTATAGAGGGTCCAATGCTAAATAAAGGAATTTCTCCTCGAGATGGGAGGATATCCTCTTTAAAAATCAGCTTAGTTCCATCTGCTATAGCTTGAAGCAGTCCTAGGGGGCCGGCGTATTCAGGACCAATACGTTGTTGTATCGATGCGGATATTTCTCTTTCTAACCACACAATTACAAGTACTTCTATTGTGATTCCCAGTAGGAGGGTCAAAATAGGTAGAAGCCATATCAGTCCATAGACTTCTTTTAATAATTCCGATTTTGAAAAAGAATTGATAGTTTCTACATCTACCCTATCTATTATCATTTCAACGATCAACTTCCCCCATAATAATATCTATACTACCTAATATCGTCATGATATCAGCCAATTTCATTTTTTTAACTAGCTGAGGAAGAATTTGTAAATTAATAAAACCGGGTGGACGAATTTTCCATCTCCAGGGAAAAAGACTGTCATCTCCTACCAGATAAATTCCTAATTCACCTTTTGGTGCTTCTACTCTTACATAAAGCTCTTGCTTTGATAATTCAAAATTTGGGGAAGATTTTTTACCAAGAAATCTATATTCAAAATCATTCCATTCTGAATTCTTTGCTTCTTTAAAGCGTCGGGCTTCTAAATTCTCATAAGGGCCCCCAGGAATTTTCTCTACAGCTTGCTGAATAATTTTGATGGATTCCTTCATTTCACCAATTCGTACTAAATAGCGAGCTAACGAATCTCCTTCTTTTTGCCATTGGACTTGCCAATCGAATTGATTGTAAGACTCATAAGGATCAATTTTACGAAGATCCCATTGTATTCCAGAAGCTCGTAACATTGGTCCCGATAAGCCCCAATTTACAGCTTCTTCCCCACTAATAAAACCTACTCCTTCAACTCGTTCTAAAAAAATGGGATTCCGTGTAATAAGTTGTTGATATTCAACAACTCCTCGTAAAAAATAATCACAGAAATCCAAACATTTATCCATCCATCCATAAGGTAGATCGGCAGCTACTCCTCCGATACGAAAGTAATTATGCATCATTCGCATACCTGTAGCAGCTTCAAATAGATCATATATTAATTCTCTTTCTCTAAAAATGTAGAAAAAAGGAGTCTGTGCGCCGAGATCCGCCATAAAAGGCCCAAGCCATAACAAGTGAGAAGCTATACGGCTCAATTCTAACATAATTACCCGAATATAGCTGGCTCTTTGAGGTATTTGAATATTTTCTAAGAATTCTGGTGCATTTACCGTTATTGCTTCTG